ATGCAACGGATAATCGGACTGAAGTCCAAAATAGAAAAGATATGAATAAAAAAAGGGAATTGAAAGGGAGGGGTTCGAGTTCTAGTTCCAGTAATGCGGGTCCTTTAGTCGGCGTCAGGAAGATGGGGAATTTCCTCTTTTCGTTGATGACATCCTTTTAGTTAGGGATAGTAGGGCCAACTTATTTTGATATTGCAAATTTGGAAAAGCAAAGATTTGGGCTTGGAAGTTGAAAAAAAGATCAATCTTCACTATACTGAACAGTGACGCGGCAGCAGATATTCATTCAACTTTTATGTTTCCCCTTTTCTTTTTTGGTTGACACAAAGGAGCAACATTCGCTATACTTAATAGTGATCCGGCAGCAGATATTCATTCAACTTTTATGTTTCCCCTGTTCTTTTCTTGTTTAGTTAAGGGATCTATATACCCTATACTGAATAGGGATCCAGGCCTGGTAAACTGGGCTGAGTGCTTGACAGATGCGATCCATATTCGCTATACTGATTATGGATTCATTGGTTGTACAGATAGAGGGGCCCATTCAACCCTTCTGTGTTTCGCTTTGTATCCTCTTTGGCGGAGTAGAGCAGCTTGGTAGCTCGCAAGGCTCATAACCTTGAGGTCACGGGTTCAAATCCCGTCTTCGCACCCCTTGTTTGTATCCTATCTTGACTTTTATAATGAAAAGTCTTCATATATTGGTTGTACAGAGAGAGGGGACTTCTGTGTTTCGCTTTGTATCCTATCTTGACTTTTCTTTTTTATCCTATACTTTACAAAAGTCTTCCGTATTCGTTATACTCATTATGGATTCAGTTGTAGTAGGTGAATATATTCACTAAAAAATGATTTTTTTTAAATAACTAAAGGAGGACAGGACTCAACCATGATCAGAATCATAAGGAAATTTCTTGTAAAACTTGTGCGGATTTGTGTTAAAAAAACGTTAGGAAAAACATACCATGTCTTAGCAAGAATTGTATATACAATTGTCGGAACATGTGTGTTTTTCTTCATGGCGACCTGCTTCAAGGATGTCCTAGAGGTGTTAGTTGGAATGCTTCACTCTGGGTACATTCTATTTCGGAATTTCGACTGGGGGCGAGTCAAGCCCTTGGTCCTATCATCTATACCCTTACCGCCGGAAGGGATTGCCCCAGCCTTTCGAAGTCAACTTACAACGTTGTTCTTTCGACTACTGGAAATAGTAGTTTATCACTATATACTTGGTAGAATGGCAGAAGACTGGAAAAAGGGATATAGCAAACGCAAGCACTTTGCGTTGAAATATATACCTATCTTTCTTTTGATAATAATCATCAAGTCAAGTCCAACCAATCCACCCTTTTTTTGAAACGGACAGTCTTGTGAATTTCCGTTTCAAAGAATTGGATTGGGCGGATAGTGGCAAACTGGTTTTTTCCCTTTTCTGGGGTGGTTGAAACAAGGGGTCGATATTCGCTATACTGAATAGGGATCCTGGCCTGGGAAACTGGTCTGTTTCCCCTGTTCTTTTCTTGTTTAGTTAAGGGATCTATATACCCTATACTGAATAGGGATCCAGGCCTGGTAAACTGGGCTGAGTGCTTGACAGATGCGATCCATATTCGCTATACTGATTATGGATTCATTGGTTGTACAGATAGAGGGGCCCATTCAACCCTTCTGTGTTTCGCTTTGTATCCTCTTTGGCGGAGTAGAGCAGCTTGGTAGCTCGCAAGGCTCATAACCTTGAGGTCACGGGTTCAAATCCCGTCTTCGCACCCCTTGTTTGTATCCTATCTTGACTTTTATAATGAAAAGTCTTCATATATTGGTTGTACAGAGAGAGGGGACTTCTGTGTTTCGCTTTGTATCCTATCTTGACTTTTCTTTTTTATCCTATCTTGACTTTTCTTTTTTATCCTATCTTGACTTTTCTAAAGTCTTCCGTATTCGATATAATGCATTTTTGTATTATCATGTGATTTTACACTGTACAAGACTAAAGAAAAAAAAAGAGGAGTCTATTATGTTCATCCCTACCATACACGAGATGTGGTGGACCCTTTTCTTCATAATTCTGAAGAAAAAAGTACGCATTTGTATGAAGAAAGGCTTACGCCAAACATACCATGTCTTAGCAAGAATTGTATATACAATTGTGGGTACATGCGTGTTTTTCTTCATGGTGACCTGCATAATAGAGGTCCTCTATGTCTTCGTCGGAATGCTTCATTCCGGGTACCTGCTCTTTATTTACTTCCACTGGGGGCGAGTCAAGCCCTTGGTCCTAGCTTTCATACGCCAAATGAGGTCGGATTTGAATAAAAACCGTCATTTGATAGCGTTTTTAAACAAAAAGCTAGGTTGGTTGCTGTTTCCGAATCGAATTTTTTTTCGAGGAGGAACCCAGGAAGTTCCGATTTTCACTAGAGAGCTCGTTGATATGTTTCTGTATAACATCATCAGCGACCTCCAGCACTTTTTCACTGGAGGTCTTTCCCTATCATCTATACCCTTACCGCCGGGGGGGATTGCCCCAGTCATGAGAGCCTTTCGAATTCAACTTACAACGTTGTTCTTTCGACTACTGGAAATAGTAGTTTATCACTATATACTTGGTAGAATGGCAGAAGACTGGAAAAAGGGATATAGCAAACGCAAGCACTTTGCGTTGAAATATATCACTCTCTTTCTTTTGATAATAATCATCAAGTCAAGGCCAACCAATCCACCCTCGGACAGTCAATTTCCGTTTCAAAGAATTGGATTGGGCGGCATAGTGGCAAACTGGTTTTTTCCCTTTTCTGGGGTGGTTGAAACAAGGGATCGATATTCGCTATACTGAATAGGGATCCAGGCCTGGGAAACGGGTCTGTTTCCCTTTCCCTTTTCGGTTTTGCTTGACAAAAGCGCTCGATATGCGCTATAATGAATAGGGATCCAGGCCTGGGAAACTGGGCTCAGTGCTTGACAAAAGCGATCGAGATGCGCTATAATGAATAGGGATCCAAGGCCTGGGAAACTGGTTTTTTCCCTTTTAGCGATTGACAGATTTGCTCTCTATAAGTTAGACTTAACTTAAGGGGGAGCCCGAACCTTTTTGACTGGTAACCATCTTGGTTTTCCTTGTTCTTTTCTTGGGTAGTTAAGGGATGGAGTCTATGTGGTAAGAATAAGAGAAAGAAAAGAATAAAGAAAAGAAAGGAGCTCGACTGCAGAGAACTTGTCTTCAGGTTACCCTTTTCTTTATAATAGAGTGAAAGCGAAAATGTGCTTTGTAATATGTAATCTATAAGATTACTATCTTGATTGCAACGAAATCTTTCAACCACAAGGAAGTTTATGGCTAAGGGTAAAGATAAGAGAGGAAAGGTTACTTTGGAATGTACCGGCTGTGTTCAAAATCGTGTGAATAATAAAAAAAAGAAATCCGCAGGCATTTACAGATATCTGACTCAAAAGAATCCAAAAAATACGCCTAGTCCATTGGAATTGAGAAAATTCTGTCCCTATTGTAACAAACATACTATTCACGGGGAGATTAAGGAGTAGATCGAACCCAATATCCCGTCTCACCTTTCAAAGCAACAAAAAAAAAAAAGGATTGAAATCCTTAAGGAATCCAAACCGCCTATGCTACCCAGTTCGAAAATCGAGGCACCTAAGCCGCTGGTTTTGAAAACCAAGCCACAGATGCCAACCCCTACTTTCTTTGGAACAAAAGAAACTGACGGAAACCAATAAACCGGAGGAAACAAATACACCTCCGGAAACATAGGAATCTCTTGCGGAATGGCTACACAGGAAACTGAAGAGCTCTAGAAACCCAAGAAATCTCCTTATAACCAAAGCAGGGAAGCTATCATTTTTTTTACCGAAAAGGAGGAACCAAAATATGGTACTGAACAACGTGCCTTTAGGCAACATTTGGTTGTTTATTTGGTGGATGATTCTGAAGAAAAAAATACGCATTTGCCTGAAGAAAGGCTTGCGCAAGACATACCATGTATTAGCGGTCATTGTATACTCAATTACTGGGACATGTCTTTTTTTCTTCATGGTAAGCTCCTTAATGGAGCTACTGGACATCTTCGTGGGAATGCTACAGTCGGGGTACATTCTATTTCTTTATTTCCACTGGTCGGGAGTCAAGCCCTTGGTCCTACCTTTCATACGCCAACTGGGGTCCGAGTTGAAAGAAAACCGTCATTTCATAGCTATATTAACCCAGAAAATAGCTATATTAACCCAGAAACTGGGCTGGTTGCTGTTTCCGAATCGAATTTTTTTTCGAGGAGGAAAGCGGGAAGTTCCGATTTTCACTAGAGAGCTCGTTGATATGTTTCTGTATAACATCATCAGCGACCTCCAGCACTTTTTCACTGGAGGACTTTCCTTAGCCTCAATACCCTTACCGGAGAAAGGGATTGCCCCAGTCATGAAAGCCTTTCGCATTCAAAAGAAAACATTGTTCTTTCGACTACCGGAAATAATAGTTTATCACTATCTACTTGGTAGAATGGCAGAAGACTGGCGAAAGGGGGGATATATCAAACGCAAGCACTTTGTGTTGAAATATATACCGATCTTTCTTATTATTATAATAATAAAGGCCAACCAATCCACCCTTTTTTTTGAAACGGACAGTCTTGTGAATTTCCGTTTCAAAGAATTGGATTGGGCGGATAGTGGGAAACTGGTTTTTTCCCTTTTCTGGGGTGGTTGGGCTTGACAAAAGCTCTATCTATAAGTTAGACTTAACTTAAGAGGGAGCCCGAACCTGTTTGACTGGTAACCATCTTGGTTTTCCTTGTTCTTTTCTTGGGTAGTTAAGGGTTGGAGTCTATGTGGTAAGAATAAGAGAAAGAAAAGAATAAAGAAAAGAAAGGAGCTCGACTGCAGAGAACTTGTCTTCAGGTTACCCTTTTCTTTATAATAGAGTGAAAGCGAAAATGTGCTTTGTAATATGTAATCTATAAGATTACTATCTTGATTGCAACGAAATCTTTCAACCACAAGGAAGTTTATGGCTAAGGGTAAAGATAAGAGAGGAAAGGTTACTTTGGAATGTACCGGCTGTGTTCAAAATCGTGTGAATAATACAGATCTACCTAGTCTACCTAGGAGGAATTTGCCTTTACGCAACATTTGGTTGCAAATTTGGTTGCAAATTCTGAAGAAAAAAACACGCATTTGCCTGAAGAAAGGCTTGCGCAAGACATACCATGTCTTCGCGGTCATTGTATACGCAATTGCGGGAACATGTCTTTTTTTCTTCATGGTGGGCGCCTTAATTGATCTCATCGACATAGTCGTCGGAATGCTTCATTCCGGGTACTTGCTCTTTCTTTTTTTCCACTGGGGGCGAGTCAAGCCCCTGGTCCTAGCTGTGATACAGCAACGGAGGTTGGATTTGAAGAAAACCCGTCCTTTGATAGCTTTTTTAAACAAAAAGCTAGGTTGGTTGGTTTTCATCTTTTGTCGAGGAGGAACTCAAGAGGTGCCCATTTTCACGATAGGGGCAATAGAGATGTTTCTATTTAACTTAGTGAGCGACTTAGCTTACTTTTTCAATGGAGGGCTCTCTTTAGCCTCAATACCCTTACCACAAGGGGGGATTGCCCCAGTGATGCGAGCCTTTCGCATTCAACTTACAACGTTGGGATTGCGACTACCGGAAATAGTAGTTTTAAACTATATCCTGGGTATAATGGCAGAAGACTGGAAGATGGGATATATCAAACGCAAGCACTTTGTGTTGAAATATATACCGATCTTTCTTATTATTATAATAATAAAGGCCAACCAATCCACCCTGTTTTTTAAACGGACAGTCTTGTGAATTTCAATTTCAAAGAATTGGATTGGCAAGTCTTTACTTGATTGTTCAAGGTACGCGATCCAATAAAAAATCGAGTAAGTTAGAGCCTTTAACATCTATTAACAAGAGAAAGCGACCTTCGGAGAAATTAAGCAAGGCAAAGAGAATTTCATGCTCTTTGTCTTGCGTATCTGGATAGAATTATCCATATATAATTTCTAATTCAAACGTCCTCCATATCTTTCGAGTAGTGAAAATCCTCATTCTTTTTATTAAGAATCTTTGTTGTTGAATTGGATTCTAGAAGATTTCTCGGGAATTTGAAAGAAACTCTTTCTTTATTAATATGAAATGAATTTCTTAAATGAAAATGAGAAGACAAGAACAAGACAAGAGAAGAATAATATAATAAAAGAAAAAGAATAATAATGAGAATCAAAATGAAAGTAGATTAGTATACATATATCTCATGTAGAAATATGAATAAGTCCTTTTATTTAGTTCTACATTCCTTGCACTTATTATACATACCCACTTAATTATCCTTAGTATAATTCTATATGAAATACGCATTAAAATTCTTCTAAGATTAAGATACCTTTCTAACATAACAATATAACAATAACAGGGACAAATATTAGGTAAAATAGGTAAAAATAGGAAATCGAGTCAGCCCATTCTATGACAACTCTCAATAACTTACCCTCCATTTTAGTGCCTTTAGTAGGCCTAGTATTTCCGGCATTTGCAATGGCTTCTTTATTTCTTCATGTTCAAAAAAACAAGATTTTGTAGATCCGATGGAGCAAAATCTTTTCTCTTTTTTTTTTTTTTCAATTCAAGACTTAGATAACATAGATATTCGATTTAGTAGAATATGATATAACATGTGGCTTTCCTCGAAGAGAAATGGCAGAAGTCTTGTGCATGTGCAAAGATGCTATATCGTGAAATGAATTCTAGTTTTTTTTAATTGACAAAGTCACAAGTAAAATGAAATTGATTTAGGTTATTCTTCCAAGAAAAAAGTGAAACCGGGTCTAGTATGAGTTGTCGATCTGAAAATCTATGGCTAGAACTTATAGCGGGGTCTCGAAAAACAAGTAATTTTCTCTGGGCTCTTATCCTTTTTTTAGGTTCATTCGCATTCTTATTGGTTGGAACTTCCAGTTATCTTGGCCGAAATTGGATATCTTTATTTCCGTCTCAGCAAATTCTTTTTTTCCCCCAAGGGGTTGTGATGTCTTTCTATGGAATCGCGGGTCTCTTTATAAGCTCTTATTTGTGGTGCACAATTTCATGGAATGTAGGTAGTGGTTATGATCGATTCGATAGAAAAGAAGGAATAGTGTGTATCTTTCGTTGGGGATTCCCCGGAAGAAATCGTCGTATCTTCCTACGATTCCTTATGAAAGATATTCAGTCCATCAGAATAGAAGCTAGAGAGGGTTTTTATGCTCGTCGTATCCTTTATATGGAAATCAGAGGTCAGGGGGCCATTCCCTTAACCCGTACTGCCGAGAATTGGACTCCACGCGAAATTGAGCAAAAGGCTGCTGAATTAGCCTATTTCTTGCGTGTCCCGATGGAAGTATTTTGAAATAAATGAACCGAAGAAATAGAAGAAATGCTTTCGGCAGCAGGGAAGAAAGGTATGGATGCTCTTTAGAAATCTTTTTTCTAGAGCATAACCTAATTGAAGTTTCTTCAAAATAAGCATTCATTAACAAATTACAGATGCAAAAATGAAAAAAAAAGAACCACTTACAGATGCAAAAATGAAAAAAAAAAGAACCACTCCCTTTCTATATCTTGCATCTATAGTCTTTTTACCCTGGTGGATCTCTCTCTTATTTAAGAAAAGTCTAGAATCTTGGGTTACTAATTGGTTGAATATCAGTCAATCCGAACCTTTTTTGAATGATATTCAAGACAAAAGTCTTATAGACAAATTCATAGAATTAGAGGAACTCCTTCTCTTGGACGAAATGATAAAGGAATGCCCGAAACTAGATCTACAAAAGTTTCGTATAGGAATCCACAAAGAAACGATCCAATTGATGAATATGTACAATGATGATCGTATCCATACGATTTTGCACTTCTCGACAAATATCATCTCTTTCGTTATTCTAAGTGTTTGTTCTATTCTGGGTAATGAAGAACTTGTTATTCTTAACTCTTGGATTAAAGAATTCTTCTATAATTTAAGCGACACAATGAAAGCCTTTTGTCTTCTTGCATTAACTGATTTTTTGTTCGGATTCCATACGATCAGTGCTTGGGAATTACTAATTGGCTCCGTTGTTCATAACGATCCAATGAGATCTCTTCTTCTTTCCCTTGTCCCATCCGTTTTACATACCATTTATTACGTTTGGACCTTCAATTATTTAAACTGTGTATCCCCGTCACTTGTAGTGCTTTATGATTCACTACACTAGTTGACCTCGACTGAAAAAAGATCTGATCCGACGATAGAATTCCCATCTTGATTGCTTTGTACACAAAGCCGTATTTACCCCTTCTACCCCTCTGGAGGTCCTATATTCCAGTAAACTACTTTGGTAAATAGCAGAATCGTAGGTAGGAAACTATACTAGTAACCCACCTCTTTTTATTGTAGAAATTTTGAGATCAATGATTGGACCAGGACCATGCAAACTAGAAAGACCCTCTCTTGGATAAAGGAAGAGATTACTCGATCCATTTCCCTATCGCTAATGCTATCTATAATAACTCATGCATCCGTTTCAAATGCATATCCCATTTTTGCGCAGCAAGGTTATGAAAATCCGCGAGAAGCGACTGGGCGTATTGTATGTGCGAATTGCCATTTAGCCAATAAGCCTGTGGATATTGAGGTTCCACAAACGGTACTTCCTGATACTGTATTTGAAGCAGTTGTTCGAATTCCTTATGATATGCAAATGAAACAAGTTCTTGCTAATGGTAAAAAAGGGGCTTTAAATGTAGGAGCTGTTCTTATTTTACCCGAGGGGTTTGAATTAGCCCCTCCTGATCGTATTTCGCCCGAGATGAAAGAAAAGATAGGCAATCTTCCTTTTCAGAGCTATCGCCCCACTCAAAAAAATATTCTTGTGATAGGTCCTGTTCCTGGTCAAAAATATAGTGAAATCGCCTTTCCTATTCTTTCCCCGAACCCCGATACTAATAAGGATGTTCATTTCTTAAAATATCCCATATATGTAGGCGGGAACAGGGGAAGGGGTCAGATTTATCCTGACGGGAGCAAGAGTAACAATACAGTTTCTAATGCTACAGCAGCGGGTATAGTAAGCAAAATCATACGAAAAGAGAGGGGGGGCTACGAAATAACCATAGCGGATGCATCGAACGGACGTCAAGTGGTTGATATTATCCCTCCAGGACCGGAACTTCTTGTTTCGGAGGGCGAGTCTATCAAAGTGGATCAACCATTAACAAGTAATCCTAATGTGGGTGGATTTGGTCAGGGGGATGCAGAAATAGTACTTCAAGATCCATTACGTGTCCAAGGCCTTTTGTTCTTCTTGACATCTGTTCTTTTGGCACAAATCTTTTTGGTTCTTAAAAAGAAACAGTTTGAGAAAGTTCAATTATCCGAAATGAATTTCTAGATTCGCAGATTTGTCAACAAGAAATTCCGCTCGTAAAAAGAATCCAATTCTTATTCTCTCGTATGATTTGATTCAAAAAATGATGTAACGTCTTTCTCTTTTGCTTGTTTAGATTCTTTTTCTACCAGATGTAGGGGATTGGTTGGACTCCATTCCTAGTCATAGTCTGTATATTGTGAAGAAGGCTTTTTGACTGACTTCCTATTTCTTTTTCAATCCACCAAATTAGAGCAGTGTGACTATGTCAGTATTGTCATATTTCAATGTCCTAGAATGCGACAAAAGTGAGTTTTCTATTCTATATATATTCTATCTAATAATACAATGAAATTCGACTAAACAAAAAAGAGAAGATCACTATTAACTAAGTGGAGAATAGAAAGCAAAGGAGGAGGGATTGGGTTATTGGTCTTTCTAGTTTTCGGCACAAGAAAAGGCCTCTTCCGCAGCCCTTTCTTGTGTCGAAAGAATAAGAGTTCTTGATCCCCTTCGTCAAAGATTCTATTCTTTGTTTTGATCTTTTCTAGGTTTATCAGAACCTCTTTTTTGTTTGTCCACTACTTCTTAGATT